TCCCATCATATGAAAAGGGTTCAACGTCCAATTATGAAATCCTTGGAAAAAAAGGATGAATCGAAATATAGCTGCTACCCCAAAACTCGGTGCAAAGAACCAACCAGACTGTCCCAGTGGATAAATAAGGAATACGGAAACAAAAACAGCGATTGGACCAGAGAATGAAATTGCATTATAAGGCCGCAATTGAACAGACCGAGCAAGTTCAAATTGACGTAACATAAAACCTATTAGTGCAAAAGCCCCATGAAGAGCGACAAAAGTCCAAAGACCACCTAATTGACACCAACGAGTAAAATCCCCTTGTGCTTCTGGGCCCCATAGTAGCAACAAAGAGTGTGCTAAACTATTGGCAGGAGTGGAAACCGCCGCGGTTAAGAAATTGCAACCTTCCAAATAGGAACTAGCCAATCCATGGGTATACCAAGAAGTTACAAAAGTAGTCCCTGTAAACCAACCCCCTAAAGCGAAATAAGCACAAGGAAAGAGCAATAGGCCGGACCATCCTACAAAAACGAAACGGTCCCTTCGTAACCAGTCGTCCATAATATCAAATAGATCATTTTCTTCTTTAGTAACTCTACCAAGGGCTATAGTCATAGTGATCCTCCTATTCAATTACTTCAACCATTTCCGAGCACCTCATATTACTTCCAAGGCATATGATAGTTTGATTATCTGTGGACGATTTCTTTCTCGTTCAATGCCCTTTTTCAACGGTCTCGAAGATAGAAATTTTGCATTTTTCTCTATAGGGTCACAACCGGGGTCGTGGTAAATCCACGAATTTCATTCGATTAATTTTTCTTATACTATAGAAATAAAGAAATAAAGATTTGAATTCGGCATTTTTTCATGGTTCCTATTTCAAAGCCTATCTTTTAAATTAAAGGAAAACCCCTCTTTTCTCATTCACTCTCTATTGAATGGGTGGAAGAACAAAAAAAGGATTCTGAAAAAAAAAAAAGAAAGATATTGAAAATAAAAATTGACTTTCGAAATCCGTTTTTATGTGTAATGCAAAAGAGTTGGGATTTCTTCTTATTCCTATAGAACGCCTAGTAACAAGAATATGAAATCGTAAATACCGAAAAATTCTTGCCTTGCGCGGTCTAAGTCTAAGGAAATACAAAAGATCCGCTTATACAACAATTTCATCCACATCGAATTTATATATCAGAATAGCGGATAGAGGCATCATTCAAGGGGTCAGGTCTACTTACTTTACCTTTCTTTCCTATTTTGATCTTTCTTTCCTATTTTATGTTGTTTGATAAGAACCCTTTTTTGCTTTGTTGATAAATAATCAAAAAAAGAGTATATTTTATATAATCCGTTTGTTTTATTCTAACAAACAAGTCCTATATAAAAATGCCCGCTGAAGAGAAAATATATCTGATTGTCTCTCAGCCTATATTGAATTTTCGAAAGAAAAAAAGAATTTTCTTCTTTTTTTTATTAACATTAAGAAAAAAGAATATAACTAAAATGGAATGGAATTGGCAATATAATTTTTTTGCACTTTTGAAATGAAAGAAAAAGGAAGGATTTTTTGCAATCGTTATTTCTTGCCTCTATCATATCACGAAAACCTTTCGATTTGGAACGGGGAGAGATGGCTGAGTGGACTAAAGCGGCGGATTGCTAATCCGTTGTACAATTTTTTTGTACCGAGGGTTCGAATCCCTCTCTTTCCGCCCCCTCGGATCATTTGGGACTTTCGAATTGTAAGGAATTCTAACCCCCGGATTTTTCATAGATAAATGTACAAAATAAATCCAATAAGAAAAAAATTCCCAAAAATTTTGGATTTTTACTCCTCACGCCCAGGATTACGTCCTGGGTCATTAGATAAGAATCCAAAGATAAAGAGGGAAACAAAGAATATCACTACTGTATAAACAAAAAGTTTGAGAGTAAGCATTACATAATCTCCAAGATTTTTTTTTAAGGAATAGATTACCCGTTTTTCCTTACCAGACAGATCCACTAGGACGGGTTTTGTTTATTTTGACACCTAAAAATGCAAAAATCAATTCTGAAAAAAAAAAATTGCAAGAATTGCTTTATAATAAGCACTTTTATCAAAAATTTGTTTAGGTATTGTGCGGGTACCTAAAGATACCTGCTCAACGTGGGTGCAGGGGGTAGAAAGGCTGATCCAAATTTATTCCTGCAGCTATATATTCAATCTAGAAGAATTTGAATTTAAGAATCAAAGGTTCTTAATATAAGACTTCTCGGCTCTTATCCATTTTTTAATTTTTTTTGAATGAATACATCATTCAATTTTGCAGACAGATATAGTAAAGATTTCATCGAAAACTTACAGCAGCTTGCCAAACAAACGCTAATAGAAAAAAGAGTACAGGTATGACAGGCATAACATCCACGATTGGGTTGAAAATGGCATAAGCTTCGGGTAATTTGGCGAAGAAAAAACAAGTCGGATAAAGAACAGAATTAAAACAGATACAGGTTAAACTAAGTATATTAGGCATAACAAGCATTTCGTTCTTGTAGAGTAGATAATTGGATTTTGATTGAGTTATTTTTCTAAGGGAAAAAGGGAAAAGAAAAGGTAGATTCAAAATACTTTTTTCTTCGGACTTTCCCAAACACAAAATACCTCCTTGTATTCTCATTCTCAAATGAGAATGGAACAAATTCGACTTTCATATAATATCTTAATAGAATTCCATGCAATGATCAATGCATTTTATGGATTCTATATTATCCGCATGTCTAGAATCCTAGCAAGAAAATATCCCTTATTTTTTAGGTAATTGAAGTAGGGTTGACGAATAATATATATATAAATAATAGTGTTTACTTAATGTAACATAAAACCAAATGGGGCGTGGCCAAGTGGTAAGGCAGCGGGTTTTGGTCCCGTTACTCGGAGGTTCGAATCCTTCCGTCCCAGATTTTTTCTGATCAAACGAAAGATAGAATCGTATTGTGCCCTGCACGATACAAAAGTTTATTAAAGAGAATAATTATCTCGTATGAACTCTTAGATTAGATGCATTTCTAAGCATTCATTTTCTTTCTCAGAAAACTAAATCAAGTGTCAACTCCAGTCAGATTGAATATGTTTATTTTCATGAAAAATTTGGGTCTATCAGGCACATTCATGATATGCCCCTACTACTCAATACTTAATATGTATTTTGAATATTGAATATCTTATGTATTTTGAATATGTGTTTTGAAATTCGAACTTCTTAGATAAACTTTACGCTCCATATCCATGAAGTGGGAATTTTTCCAGGATACATTTGACACCCAATGTGAAAGAAAAGAAGTATTCCCCTATTTCTTTTACCCGAACTAAAGAACTAAACTCTATGTTTCATGGCCATCCTAAAGAGTAGGATGTTTTTAGTTTCAACACATACCTTAAAACTTTTGACCAAGATCGGCGTGAGAAAAAAGACAAGGATTTCCATTCTACGGATAGGGACTCCATTTTTCAATTTTAGGTATTATCTGATTTGCAAATATACATTTCTAAATCAATGGAATGTGAGAATTAAACAAAAATTCATATATTCTTTTTACTCGACTTTCGAATTGATTGAAAAAATTAGGTAAAAAACTGTATAAAAAATGAGACCTATCCCTTTATGATTTATGATAGAGATATATTTTTGTTTTGTTGTATTATTTGTTGTATTATTAGTAAAAAAGAAGTAGTAAAAAAGAAGGGCCCTTCTTTGGTTAAGCGAAAACGATCTGGATCTGTGATTTTTAAAATATCCGGAATGATCCATTCCGGTAAGGATAAGGTAAGAACTCCTCGTTGGACAGAATTGATTTGAAAATAAAAAAATCATACTTTCTTTTTTTATTTTAGTTCTTTCTTTTAGGTAAAAAAAAAGAATGCTATAAGTAAAAGCAAAGAACTAAATTTTACTTTACACGAATTTTTTTTTACTTGATTTTTTCTTTCTTTTGTTACTCGAGTCAAAGAAGTATGAGAATTAACTACCAAAAAACTGCCAATCTTTTCATTGGCATAGCTTATTTGGTTAATAGTTAATTGTTTTTGTTACAGAAAAAAAAACATTAGTAATTCAATTAATTAAGCTTTTTAGGAGGTTGATAGTTTATTTGATGGAGAAGAGTAGATCCTTCTCATTTCAGGATTGATCATCTTGAGTTCTCTGTTGAGGATGGAAATTCAAAAATAAAAAAGCCTTAAGCAAACTTTTTTCCTCTTTTTCGAACTATGTTTCATTCATATGATAGAATCCGAGTTTAAATAAATTGGATCTTTGTAGAGTCTTCCCCGGTAAATATTTTTTTTATCCATATTTCTCCATAGATAGGAAGTTTGAATTAGTATACAAAACCAATGACTATTCATGATTCCATCCATATTGGATCAATTCTCGATACCACTTTGCAATGAAATTAGAGGAATGTAATGTTATGGTAAAACTTCGTTTAAAACGATGTGGTAGAAAGCAACGTGCGACTTGAAGGACATGATCAATTGTGGATTTTGCTATCCATCATTTTCCATAGTAAAGAAAATGCTCTTGGCTCGACATAGTCTGTTCTATTCGTCCCAAATCAAATTTCCGTTGGGTTGTTTGAAATAGTACACAATGGAGCTCGAGAAGACAGAATTTCTTTTTTATCAATCAAGGGAAAGAATCTAGGGTTAGTGAAAACTAATAAATTAGGCCAACTTTGTCAGTCTATCCTTAATATAGAAATCGAAAGGTTAAAATAAGAAAAAAGTCCAATTTTGTAAGATTGGAAAAACTTTTTCGATTAAAAGTCTATCAGAATCAATCATTCATATTCGATTTCTATAGAAGAGGAAAATGCTTTATCGAAGGAAAAAAGAAAAAAAGAAAGGGTATGTTGCTACTCTTTTGAAAGAAAAAAGAATAGGAATTCCCGAAGTAATGTCTAAACCCAAGGATTTCACAAATCAAAGATAAAGGATTCCAGAACAAGTAAACACGATTTTCAACCGTCTCAACAATAGAATTAGATCAGAATAAGGAATAAAAGTTAATTTGTTCGAGATGAGATAAAGAAAAGAGTTTAGAGACGACTCAAAAATTTTCGAAGGATTTTTCTTTAGAAGTCTGTTAGTCAAAATTAGCCAACTTGAGTCATGAGTATAAATGAAATTTTTTTTTTTTCTGTAAGGAAATTAATGCAAGTCATAGTCTAATTTCTATCTACTTGTATTATAGACAGAAAAGAAATTCGAATCATTTTCTCGAGCCGTATGAGGAGAAAACCTCCTATACGTTTCTAGGGGGGGCTTTGTTTATCTACATCTATCCCAATAAGCTGTCTACCGAATCGTTGCAATTGATGTTCGGTCTCGAAGAGAAGGAAGAGATCTTCGAAAAGTGGGTTTTTATGATCCGATAAAGAATCAAACTTGTTTAAATGTTCCAGCTATTCTCTATTTTCTTGAAAAGGGTGCTCAACCTACAAGAACCGTTTATGATATTTTAAGGAAAGCAGAATTTTTTAAAGATAAAGAAAGAACTTTGAGTTAATTGAAGAACTAAATGAATAAATAAATAAAGTAGGAGAGAGTCACTAGTACCTCTTCCCTTAATTATTTAGACACAATTAGCCTCTTTCTTAGTCCTATTTTTTTTTTGCTGCATTTATGTTGCGCCAATCCAACAAAAGCCTTTATTTTATTTCCTTTTTGTATCTAATTGGTTTTCTTACCATTGTATTTCCATTGACAAAGGTCTATTGAACAAATAGAATTTGTAGATAGATAGGTCTCTTTATCATCATTCCATATTAGTTCTTTCTGTCTACACTTCGCTCAAATGATAGGGTGCATGTATTCTCATACAAGATTATTTTATTTCTTTAAATAAAAATTGCTAAAAAAAGGACAATTTTGCCATTGTGATTGGGGCCGCTCCTTTTTTTTACCTTAGTGAAATTTAAACGGATCTGTTCTTTTTGGTATTTGAGTGTTTTTAAAGGGTGCTAAAATCTTTCTTTTGATGTCTTGCTAAGTCAATATTTTGACAGTATCGTCCAGTGTAATTCCATCGATTTTTGGATTTCGATCGCATCTAAGATTCTATTTTATCTGGGTTGCTAACTCAATGGTAGAGTACTCGGCTTTTAAGTGCGACTATGATCTTTTACACATTTGGATGAAGCAACAAATTCGTCCAGACTCTTGGTAGAGTCTAGAAGACCACGACTGATCCTCAAAGGTAATGAATGGAAAAAATAGCATGTCGTAACAAAATGAATTTTTTTTTAATAAAAAAATTCCGATTTTCTGGGTCTAGTGAATAAATGGATAGAGCCCGGCTCTAATTCTGGTAAAATAAAAAGCAACGAGCTTAACTTCTTAATTGGAATGATTCCCCGATCTAATTAGACGTTAAAAATAAATTAGTGCCTGATGCGGGGAAAGGTTGGGTTTTCCTATGAGTGGACCCTTTATTTTTTTTAGAAATCCTAATTATTTATGATTATGGATTGAAAAGGTATGTTATGAATGTGTAAAAGAAGCAGTATATTGATAAGGAGACTGTATTCCAAAGTCAAAAGAGCGATTGGCCTGCAAAAATAAAAGACTTGTTCGTTCTTTTTTGTAATTAGAACAAACATAGATAAATTGGATAGAAAAGGAGCGGAAAAAGATCTATGGATTAGACTCCCTTTCTTTCCAGGGTTTGCATTATGCAACACCCTGTTCTGACCATATTGCACTATGTATCATCATTTCATAAACCGAGAAATACTTTTTCTCTCTGATTCAAGTATAAATACAAATGGAAAAATTCGAAGGGTATTTAGAAAAACAGAAATCTCGTCAACAATACTTCGTCTATCCACTTCTCTTTCAGGAATATATTTATGTATTTGCCCATGATTATGGATTAAATGGTTCTGAACCTCTGGAAATTTTTGGTTGTAATAACAAAAAATTCAGTTCACTACTTGTGAAACGTTTAATTATTCGAATGTATCAGCAGAATTTTTGGATTAATTCAGTTAATCACCCTAACCAAGATCGATTGTTGGATCATAGTAATTATTTTTATTCTGAGTTTTATTCTAAGATTCTATCCGAGGGGTTTGCGATCGTTGTAGAAATGCCATTCTCGCTAGGAGAACTGTCTTGTCCGGAAGAAAAAGAAATACCAAAGTTTCAAAATTTACAATCTATTCATTCAATATTTCCCTTTTTAGAAGACAAATTTTTGCATTTACATTATCTATCACATATAGAAATACCCTATCCTATCCATTTGGAAATCTTGGTTCAACTCCTTGAATACCGGATCCAAGATGTTCCATCTTTGCATTTATTGCGATTCTTTTTCAACTATTATTCGAATTGGAATAGTCTTATTACTTCAATGAAATCTATTTTTCTTTTGAAAAAAGAAAATAAAAGACTATTTCGATTTCTATATAATTCTTATGTATCAGAATATGAATTTTTCTTGTTGTTTCTTCGTAAACAATCTTCTT